AAGAAAAGAATTTTATACGTCCCTTTCTTGTGTCGAAGACTAGGAAAACGACTAATCCTTCCTAACAAAATAGGTTCCCCTCATTTATTCTTTCTTTTCTATTTTCCGCTTATTTTATTTTATGTTTAGTATCTAGTCAATTTTTTTCTATTTGAATAGAAAATCAGTGATGCATTATATTCCATTTTAATATGACTGATCACACCACTACAATTTGGAAACAAAGAAAAGGTAAATTGAAAAACTTTTATTTCCAATATACATACCATCATCAGTGCTGTGTACAAGTAATTACTTATAGCTAGTAGAAAAAATAATATAAACAAGTAAACAAAAGACTTTGCATTCTTTTTTTTATTATATATAACCTAATTTCCAACAAGAATTTTGTCCTTTTTCCACGAACTTGATTTGATGTTGATAAATTCAAGGACCTAGAAATTCATTTCGGACAATTGCACTTTCTCAAACTGTTTCTTTTTAAGAACCAAAAATATTTGTGCCAAAATCACAGATGCCAAGAAGAACAAAAGACCTTGAACACGTAATGGATCTTGAAGTACTATTTCTGCATCTCCCTGACCAAATCCCCCCACATTAGGATTACTTGTTAATGGTTGATCAAGTTTGATAGACTCACTCTCTGAAACAAGAAGTTCGGGTCCTGGAGGAATAATATCAACCACTTGACGCCCGTCTGATGGATCCCCTATAGTTATTTCATATCCCCCTTTTTCCTTTCGTATAATTTTCGTTACTATACCTGCTGCTGTAGCATTATAAACCGTATTATTACTCTTGCTCCCGTCCGGATAAATCTGCCCCCGCCCTCTGTTTCCACCTACATATATGGGATATTTTAAGAAGTGAGCATCTTTCTTAGTTGCAGGGTCGGGAGAAAGAATAGGAAAGGTAATTTCACTATATTTCTGACCCGGAACAGGACCTATCACAATAATATTTTTTTTAGTAGGGCGATAACTCTGAAAAGACAGATTTCCTATCTTTTCTTTCATCTCGGGCGAAATACGATCGGGGGGGGCTAATTCAAACCCTTCAGGTAAAATCAGAACAGCCCCTACATTCAAACCACCCTTTTTCCCATTAGCAAGAACTTGTTTCACTTGGATATCATAAGGAATTCGAACAACTGCCTCAAATACAGTATCAGGAAGTACCGCTTGTGGAACCTCAATATCCACAGGCTTATTAGCTAAATGGCAATTGGCACATACAATACGCCCAGTTGCTTCTCGTGGATTTTCATAACCCTGTTGTGCAAAAATGGGATATGCATTTGAAATGTATGTCCGAGTTATTATGTATATCACGAGGGATACGGAAATAGATCGAGTAATCTGTTCCTTTATCCAAGAAAGGGTAGTTCTAGTTTGCATGGTCCAATCATTGATCCCGAAAATTTCTACAATAAATTAGGTAGGTCGCTAGTCTAGTTCCCTATCCACGATTCCGCTCTTTACTAAACGAATTTCACTGCAATATAGGAAAATAGCACTAGATTGCTAGAACTAGGAAGTATTATTTTGAATGCGCTTTTCCTATGTTAAACAGTAACAAACATTAGAATTGGATTAAGATTACAGTGGACCGTTTTTCAATCATTCATTGAATGATAAATCACTACAAGTGACGGAGATATACGATTTAAATACCGGAAAATCCAATATTTGAAAATTGTATCTATAATGACTGGAAAAGTGGAAACAAGCCCAGATATAATTTGATCATTATAAGAAAACCCAAAATCTTTGTACACAAAGCTAAGCAGAAATTCCCAACCGTGGGGTGAATGGAATCCGATACATAAATCGGTTAATAAAAGAATAGAAAAAGCTTTGATTGTGTCACTTAAGTTATATAAGAATTCCTGAACCCAAGAGTTAAAAAGAATAAGTTCTTTATTACCCAGAAGAGAATAACCACTTAGAATAACAAAATAGGTTAGATTTGTCGAGAAGTGTAAAATCGTATGAATATGATTCTCATTATGCATCTTGATCAATTGGATTGTTTCTTTTTGTATCCCTATACTCAATTTTTGAGTATGTGTCTCCGAAAATTCCTTTATCATTTCTTCCACCAAGAAAAGTTCCTTTAATTCTATGAATTTTTCTAGAATGCTCTTTTCTTGAATCTGATTCAAAAAAATTTCATATTTCCTAGTATTCCACCAATTTGTAATCCAAGATTCCATACTTTTTTGAAATAAAAGAGAGATCAACCCGGGCAAAAATACTATAAATGCAAGATATATAAGGGGAGTCAATTCTTTCTTTTTTGACATTTTTTTCATTTTTGAATTATTAATGAAGCCACCCTATTCATCGATTCTATGTGATCTACTCTTTCGATCAAGCGTGAGTTCTATTACAAGATATGAATCCCCCCTTTTTTTGTGATTCAGTGTTTAGTTTAGCCCCTGACCCTACAAAGAATACAGAAATAGAATAAGACCGTTTCGAATTTGAATAAAGAAATACTCATTTTTTTTTTCATATATTTAAATTAGTTAAATTTGAAATAGTTTCCCCCTTACGATGGATACCCGAACGAGCGAATTCAAATTAGCCAATCCTATTTCAAGACGAAATAAACCCCCTGAGCCCAAGACTAGTTGAAAAAATTATGAAAAACCGTGTGATGATCAAAAAATAATGGCAAAACAAGACCGAATTCCGGTGATTTGTTATTTTTTTTTGGTACTTAATTAAGTTTCGCGGATTTACATACTATGTTTTGCGGACAAAGTAGTTTTGTTTTATGGCTGTTCTATAATAATATATGTATGATCCGGTTTGACTACAATGAGTGCTCTTATATTATAAAAAAATAAAAAAAGAGGATTCACAAGCTTTTTCCTTTTGATGAGAAAACGTTTAGTTAGTTTATTTTTCAAAAAATTTCAATAGGTACGCGCAAGAAATAGGCCAATTCAGCAGCTTTTTGTTCAATTTCGCGTGGAGTCAAATTCTCATCAGTACGAGTCAAGGGAATGTCCCCCTGGCCGCGGATTTCCATATAAAGAACACGGCGGGCATAAATACCCTCTTTAACTTCTATTCTTATGGACTGAATATCTTTCATAAGGAATCGGAGGAAAATACGACGATTCTTTCCAGGAAATCCCCAACGAAAAATACACACTATTCCTCCTTTTCTATCGAATCGATCATAACCACTACCCACATTCCACGCAATTGTGCACCACAAATAGGAACTAATAAAAAGACCCGCGATACCGTAGAAAGACATCACGATCCCTTGTGGAAAAAAAGATATTTGCTGATATGGAAATAAAGATATCAAATTCCTACCAAGATAACTGGAAGTTCCAACCAATAAAAATCCTACTGAACCTAAAAAAAGGATACAGGCCCAACCAAAATTACTTATTTTTCGAGACCCTGTTATAAGTTCTATCCATATATGTTCTGATCGCCAACTCATACTAGATCCAGTTGTATTTTATTGGAAGTGAAAGAATAAACAAAATCCATTTGACTTTACTCTTTTTGTTTCCGAAGGAACTCTCATCAACTAGCCTTATTCTAATGTGAATCTTTAGGAGGCTTCGGAAGAAGCCGCACCTTATATAATATTATACTAAATAGATATCTGTATTATGATCTAAATCTAAGTCTTGAAAAAAAATCAATGAGATTTCATCCCATCGGATCTAAAAAATCTTGTTTTTTTGAATATGAAGAAATAACGACGCCATTGCCATTGCCGGAAAAACTAGGCCCACTAAGGGCACAAAAATAGAGGGTAAGTTAAGAGTTGTCATAGAATGGATACCTCGATTTACTATTTGTACCTGTTATATATTGTTATAATTGTTATATAAGGTATTTAAGAATAGAATAATTCTATTTGGAAGAAATTAGACTCTAAGATAAGTGAATATATATATATAATAATTGAGTATAGAGTAAGTGCAAAGAGGATAGAACTAACTAACTAAATGGGCTTCGCTTTTTTTAGCTTTCTACATAAACTATATGACTGATCCAACAGGGGTTATTAGTAATAATGACGATTCTCGGTAAATTATAGAAGGATGCAAGACTCTAATAGAGACAATTTTTTCTATATACACTATATACATAAGTATAAGGAGAGTATGCAAATTTTTGCCTTCCCCGAAATTCGCGAAAGGCAAAAGTCGCACTTTTGTCTTGTTTGTTGATAGAGACTGGCGTTATGATTACTAATCATCAATATCACTAAAAAAGGATATCGCAAAAAATTAGGAAACTTTTGATTCTCTCTTGATTCGCTCTACAATTGGATCTTATGTCACCAAAGAAAACTGAACTTTTCATATTTGCAGTTTCATTCCAATAAACTAATTGAACCTAAGATTCTACTTGTTTATTTTTTTTTTTTTTTTTTTCAAGGGAAAAAAAGCGTGGAGTTGCAATAACTCACTCAAAACACCTTGTAAAGGATTACGTGGTACAATTGGGTCGAATAAACCCTTTTGGAATAAATATTCAGCGGCTTGTGAACCTTCCGGTACTGTCTTATTTAATGTTTGTTCAATTACTCGTTTACCTGCAAATGCAATATAGGCATTGGGTTCAGCAATAATGATATCCCCCAACATACCAAAACTCGCTGTCACCCCACCAGTAGTTGGAGATGTAAGGATTGATACATAGAATAACTTTTTATTTAATTGATAATCATATAAAGCAGAAGAGATTTTAGCCATTTGCATCAAGCTCAAACTCCCTTCTTGCATCCGTGCTCCTCCGGAAGCACACACTAGAATAAGAGGGAGAAAACTCTTGGTAGCATACTCGATCAAACGGGTGATTTTCTCGCCTACTGCGGATCCCATACTACCCCCCATAAACTGAAAATCCATAACCCCGATTGCTATCGGAATACCGTTTAGTTGACCTGTGCCTGTTTGAACAGCTTCAGTTAATCCTGTCTTTGTTTGATAAGAATCAATACGATCTTTATAGGGT